TATATGTACATTTATATTTATATATAAAAATATAAAGAACGGTTTTATAAATATATATATATATATATTAAATATTTAAATAAATATATATATTTATAATTTAATAATTTAATTGAAAGAATTAATATTAATTATATTAATATATATATTATATAAATTAATATACATTGTTTATTAACTATTTTAATTTTCAATATTAATATTATGAAGAGAAAGAAAAAGAAACTAGTAAATATTTAATAATTGCTATTAAATATTTTATTATAAAAAAAAAAAAAAAAAAATCTATTTAGAAAATAATTCATATAAATAAAAAAAATTATTATGGTTTAAAAAGTTTATTGAAAATTTATTTTACATATTAATTTTAGTAATAAATTTAATTTATTTAAATAATAAATTATTTATAAAAATGAAATAGTAAATAATATTAAATAATTTAAGAAATTAAGATTTAGTAATATTTTAATTAATAACTAATTTTGTGCCAGCAGTTGCGGTTATACAATAGTTAAATTAAATTTTATTGGTTGTTAATGAACAAAATTAAATATTTTTAAAATTAAATTTTAAATTATTAGGTGAAATTTTAATTTAATAAAATTTTAATTTTATAATTGTGATTTAATAAAATTTTTTATAAACTAGGATTAGATACCCTATTATTAAAATTTTAAATTTATAATACCAAAATAGTAGATAAAATAATTTATTGAAACTTAAATAACTTGGCGGTATTTTAGTTCATTTAGAGGAATCTGTTTAATAATTGATAATCCACGAATAAATTTACTTAATTTATAATTTTGTATATCGTTGTTAAAAAAATATTTTTTTATAAAAATAATATTTTAAATTTTATATATAAAATTAAATCAGATCAAGATGCAGATAATAATTAAGAATATAATGGATTACAATAAATTTATTTAAATGAATATTAATTTTTAATAATTAATTGAAAATGGATTTAAATGTAATTTTATTTAGTTTAATAAAATGATTATAAATTAAAATATGTACATATTGCCCGTCGCTTTCATATAGAAATTGGAATAAGTCGTAACAAAGTAGAGGTACTGGAAAGTGTTTCTAGAAAGAACAAATTAGAGCTTGAATTAAAGTATTTCATTTACATTGAAAAGATATTATAAAATAATTAATTTGAGGGGTAATAATTAATAAAATAAAATATAATAAAAAAATTTTTAAAATATTAAATGGGGGTTTTAGTATATTTAAGAAAAAATTATATATTTTATAGTGAATTAGTATTGTAAAAGAATTTTGAAATATATTAAATAATAATTTATTTAAAAGTAATTTTTAATTAATGTATCTTGTGTATCAGAGTTTATTAAAAAAATATTTTTATTAAAATTTTCTCGAATTTAAAAGAGATAATTAATTATAATAGTTATTGTGGCATAAATATTATTAATAGTTAATTTGAAATGAAATGTTAATCGTTTTTAAATATATCTAGTTTTTTTAGAAAAAAGTTTAATTTTAAATTTCTTTAAAAATAAATTAATTAATTAATTTATTTTTAAAGAAATTTTATAATTTAAGGGATAAGCTTTAAATTAAATTGATATAATTAATTTATTTTAAAAATGAAAATTATATAATTTAAATTGTTAAAAAATTTTAATTTGTTATAAATAATTTCATTAAATTATAAAATTTAATAAATATTTATTTTTTTATAAAAAAATAAATTATAATAATAAAAATTTAGTTATAATGATAAAATTAGTATATAATTAAAATAATGAATTAATTTATTAAAATAAGTAAATTAAAGGAATTCGGCAAATTTAAATATTCACTTGTTTATCAAAAACATGTCTTTTTGAAATAATTTAAAGTCTAATCTGCCCACTGATATTATATTAAAGGGCTGCAGTATATTGACTGTACAAAGGTAGCATAATCATTAGTCATTTAATTGATGACTTGTATGAAGGATTGGATGAAATATTAACTGTCTTTAATTTAAATTATTGAATTTAATTTTTAAATTAAAAAGTTTAAATTTATTAAAAAGACGAGAAGACCCTATAGAGTTTTATAAATTTAGATAATTTAATAATAATTTATTAAATTAGTATAAAAATTAATTAATTTATTTTATTGGGGTGATAGAAAAATTTATATAACTTTTTTTATAAGTAAACATAAATAAGTGAATAAATGATCCATTATTAATGATTAAAAGAAAAAATTACCTTAGGGATAACAGCGTAATTTTTTTTTTTAGTTCACATAAAAAAAAGAGTTTGCGACCTCGATGTTGGATTAAGATAAAATTTAAATGCAGAAGTTTAAAGTTTTTGATCTGTTCGATCATTAAAATCTTACATGATCTGAGTTCAAACCGGTGTAAGCCAGGTTGGTTTCTATCTTTTAAAAAATAAAATATTTTAGTACGAAAGGATTAAATATTTAAATTAAATTTATTTAAAAATGATTAATAATAATTTTATTATAAAAATTTAATTTTATTATTTATACTATTTTGACAGAAAAAATGTGATGATTTTAGAAGTCATAAATATATAATATAATTATATATATAGTATATGTTTATAAGAGATTTATATTTGATTATTATTGGTTTATTAATTTTATTAATTGGGGTATTAATTGGAGTTGCTTTTTTAGTTTTATTAGAGCGTAAAGTTTTAGGATATATTCAAATTCGAAAAGGACCTAATAAAGTAGGTTTAATAGGGCTTTTACAACCTTTTTCTGATGCTATTAAGTTATTTAGAAAAGAACAAACTTATCCTAATTTTTCTAATTATTTATCTTACTATTTTTCTCCTATTGTTGCTTTTATTTTATCTTTAATTATTTGAAGATTAATTCCTTATTATTTTAATTTAGTTAGATTTAATTTAGGTATTTTATTTTTTTTATGTTGTACAAGATTAGGGGTTTATACAGTTATAGTTGCTGGGTGATCTTCAAATTCAAGATATGCATTATTAGGTGGTTTACGGGCTGTAGCTCAAACTATTTCTTATGAAGTAAGTTTAGCTTTAATTTTAATTTCTAGAATTTTATTAATTATAGATTTTAATTTATTAAATTTTTTTTTTTTTCAAAATAATGTTTGATTTATTATAATTATATTTCCTTTAATATTATGTTGATTAGGGTCTATATTAGCTGAAACTAATCGTACTCCTTTTGATTTTGCTGAAGGGGAAAGAGAATTAGTTTCTGGGTTTAATGTTGAATATAGAAGAGGGGGATTTGCTTTAATTTTTTTGGCTGAGTATTCAAGAATTTTATTTATAAGAATATTATTTGTTATTTTATATATAGGGGGGTTTTATATAGGGTTATTATTTTATTTAAAAATAATTTTTATTTCTTTTTTATTTATTTGAGTTCGTGGTACTTTACCTCGTTATCGTTATGATAAATTAATATATTTAGCTTGAAAGAGATTTTTACCAATTTCTTTAAATTTTATAATATTTTTTTTAGGGTTAAAAATTTTTTTAATATAAATAATTTTTTTTTAGTATAAATTAATAGAATTATAATTCTTTCTTAAGTTTTCAAAACAAATGCTTTAACAAGCTCATTAATTAATTAAATAATAATTTATCTCAATATATACTTATTAAAGGATTAATAATATAGTAAGAAAAATATAAGATTGTTAATAGTTGTCCAGTTAAAATATAAGGGTCTTCAACTGGTCGTGCCCCAATTCAAGTTAATAAAATAATTATAGTAATTAAACATCAAAAAAGAATTTGATTAATAGGATAAAATTGAATACCTTGGATTTTTTTATTAAAAGTTAAAGGAAGGATAATTAAAATTAAAATTGATATTACTAAAGCAATAACACCTCCTAATTTATTAGGAATTGATCGTAAAATTGCATAAGCAAATAAAAAATATCATTCTGGTTGAATGTGAACCGGGGTAACAAGAGGATTTGCAGGAATAAAATTATCTGGGTCTCCTAATAAATATGGGTTTGTTAATGTTAATGTTAATAATAAAAATATTAAAATAATAAATCCAATTAAATCTTTGAAAGTAAAAAAAGGATGGAAAGGAATTTTATCTAAATTACTATTTATTCCTAAAGGGTTATTAGAACCTGTTTGATGTAAAAATAATAAATGAATTATAGTTATTATTAAAATAATAAATGGTAGTAAGAAATGGAATGTGTAAAATCGAGTTAAAGTAGCGTTGTCAACTGCAAATCCTCCTCAAATTCAATTTACTAATATAGAACCTAAATATGGGATTGCGGATAATAAATTTGTAATAACGGTTGCACCTCAAAAAGATATTTGACCTCAAGGTAGGACATAACCTATAAATGCGGTTCCTATTAGTAAAAATAAAATAATAACTCCAACTATTCATGTATATTTTAAATTAAAAGATTCGTAATAAATTCCTCGTCCAATATGTAAATAAACACAAATAAAAAAAAATGATGCTCCATTAGCATGTAAAGTTCGAATTAATCACCCATAATTTACATTTCGACAAATGTAATTAACACTATAAAATGCTAGTTCAATATTAGCAGTATAATATATAGTTAAAAATAAACCAGTTAAAATTTGAATAATTAGACATAAGGCTAATAAAGATCCAAAATTTCATCAAGCTGAAATGTTTGAAGGAGTAGGTAAATCAATTAATGATCCATTAATAATTTTAATAATTGGATGAGTTTTTCGTAATGAAATAAATTTATTTATCATTTATATTTTTAGTTTGATGATCGGAGTGGACCATAAAAGATATTAGTGATTTTAATTACTGAAATTAATGTAATAAATAAATAAATAATTATTATTATTATTATTAAGAAAGTTTGATTATTATATAATTTATTTAAATTAATTTTATTTTCATAATTAATTAAATTAGTTATTATATTAAAATTAATTATGTCATCATTAATTGATAAATTTATTCAAGTTAAATTATTTATATAAATAATTTGTAATATTATTATTAATAATATATTTATAATAAAGAAGATTTTTATATTTATTGAGGGGTTAAATAATTCATTTGAAACAACACTTCTTACATAAATAAATAAAACTAATAATCCCCCAAGAAAAGTTAAAAATAAGATATAGGAAAATCAATAAGTTTTAATTAATATTCCTGAAATTAAACATGTTAATAAAGTTTGAGTTAAGATTATAATTCCTATAGATAAAGGATTATTTATAAATAATATAATTGAAGAGTTTAACATTAATGAAAAAGAAAAAAATAATTTTATAATATCAATAATTCAAAGAATAGTTTAATTAAAATAATAATTTTGGAGATTATTGATAAAGATATTCTTTTTCTTTGAAGTTTTTAAAATAAGTATTTATTTTTGATTTACAAGACCAATGTTTTTTTTAAACTATAAAAACTAATGATAGTAATTAATATAATTATAATTTTTATTTTTATATTTATTGTAGGTAATATAATTTTTATTTTAAAACATAAACATTTATTAATTGTTTTATTGAGTTTGGAATATATTGTATTAAGAATTTTTTGTATTATAATATTTTTTTTTATTAATATTGAGTATGATTTATATATATTAATAGTTTTTTTAGTGTTTTCCGTTTGTGAAGGTGCTTTAGGATTATCTATTTTAGTTTCTATAATTCGTACTCATGGAAATGATTATTTTCAAAGTTTTAATTTATTATAAATGATAATATTTTTAATAATAATATTTTTTATAATTCCATTATGTTTAAAAAAAAATATATTTTGAATGGTTCAAATAATATTATTTTTTATAATATTTTTATTTATAAATGTTTCTGTAAAATTTACATTAATTAATAATTTAAGATATATACTATCTTTAGATATTTTATCTTATGGTTTAATTTTATTAAGAATTTGAATTTCTATTTTAATAATTATATCAAGAGAAAATTTATATAAAATAAATTTTTATTATAATTTTTTTTTATTAAATTTAATTTTATTATTAATTATGTTATTTTTAACTTTTAGAGTAATAAATATATTTATATTTTATTTATTTTTTGAGGGGAGACTGATTCCTACATTAATATTAATTATTGGTTGAGGATATCAACCTGAACGAGTACAAGCTGGGATATATTTATTATTTTATACTTTATTTGTTTCTTTACCTTTATTAATAGGAATTTTTTATGTTTTTAATGAAGTTAATTGTATAATAATATATTTTTTAAAATTTATTAATTTAAATATATATATATTATATTTTTCAATAATTTTAGCTTTTTTAGTAAAGATACCTATGTATTTTGTTCATTTATGACTGCCTAAGGCTCATGTAGAAGCTCCTGTTTCTGGGTCAATAATTTTAGCTGGTATTATATTAAAATTAGGAGGATATGGGTTATTACGTTTAATAATTTTTTTACAAGAAATTAATATAAAAATAAATTATATTTGAATCGTTATTAGATTAGTAGGGGGATTTTATATTAGATTAAAATGTTTTTGTCAAGTTGATATTAAATCTTTAATTGCTTATTCTTCTGTTGCCCATATAAGAATTGTGATTAGAGGTATTATAATTATGAATTATTGAGGGTTAATTGGTTCTTATATTTTAATATTAGGTCATGGTTTATGTTCTTCAGGAATATTTTGTTTAGCAAATATTTCTTATGAGCGTCTTCATAGACGAAGTTTATATATTAATAAGGGGATGATAAATTTTATACCTTGTATAAGTTTATGATGATTTTTATTAATGAGATCAAATATAGCAGCTCCCCCTAGAATAAATTTAATAGGAGAAATTAGCTTAATTAATAGATTAGTGAGATGATCTTGATTAAGTATAATAATATTAATATTATTATCATTTTTTAGAGCTGGGTATAGATTATATTTATATTCTTTTGTTCAACATGGAAAGTATTATTTTGGATTATATAGTTATTATACAGGAGTTTCTCGGGAATATTTATTATTATTTTTACATTGATTTCCTTTAAATATTATATTATTAAAAATTGATTATATAATAATTTGAATTTAATTTAAATAATTTAATTAAAATATTGACTTGTGGTGTCAAAATTATGAATAAAATTTCATTTTAAATAATTAATAATTTAAAGTATAGAATTTGTTTTATTTCTTTTTTCTTTTTATTTTTAATGAGAATAATAAGAATAATATTTATAATTTATTTTATTATAAATAATATAGTTATTTTTTTAGAATGAGAAGTTATTACTTTAAATTCAATAAATATTGTTATGTCTGTTTTATTAGATTGAATATCATTATTATTTATAATATTTGTTTTATTAATTTCTTCAGTTGTTATTTTTTATAGAAAAAGATATATATCTTCAGAAATTAATTTATCTCGATTTATTATTTTAGTATTATTATTTGTATTTTCTATAATATTACTTATTATTAGTCCTAATATTATTAGTATTTTATTAGGGTGAGATGGGTTAGGATTAGTTTCATATTGTTTAGTAATTTATTATCAAAATTTAAAATCTTATAATGCTGGGATATTAACGGCTTTATCTAATCGTATTGGTGATGTACTTATTTTGATAGTTATTTCTTGAATAATAAATTATGGGAGATGAAATTATATTTTTTATTTAGATTTCATAAATAATGATTTAGTAATAATAATAATTAGTTTTATAATTATTATGGCAGCTATAACTAAAAGAGCTCAAATTCCTTTTAGTTCTTGATTACCTGCTGCTATAGCAGCTCCTACCCCTGTTTCAGCTTTAGTTCATTCTTCTACATTGGTTACTGCAGGGGTTTATTTATTAATTCGTTTTAATATTCTTTTAATTCAAAGAAATTTTTTAAAAATTTTATTATTATTATCTGGATTAACAATATTTATAGCGGGGATTGCTGCTAATTATGAGTTTGATTTAAAAAAAATTATTGCTTTATCAACATTAAGTCAATTAGGATTAATAATAAGAATTTTAAGTATAGGATTCCCAGATTTAGCTTTTTTTCATTTATTAACTCATGCTATATTTAAAGCTTTATTATTTATATGTGCTGGAGTAATTATTCATATAATAAATAACATACAAGATATTCGTTTTATAGGGGGAATTAGTTTTTATATTCCTTTTACTTCATTATGTATAAATATTTCTAATATGGCTTTATGTGGAATTCCCTTTTTAGCAGGATTTTATTCTAAGGATTTAATTTTAGAAATAACTAGATTTAGAAATTTAAATTTATTAATTTTTATATTATATTATTTATCTACTGGATTAACAATGTTTTATAGTTTTCGATTGACTATATATTTGATAGTAAATGATTGTAATTTATTGAGAGTTTTTAATTTATTTGATGAAGATTATACTATATTAAAAAGAATATTTATTTTATTATTTATAAGAATTGTGAGAGGAAGATTTTTAAGTTGATTAATATTTAATTATCCTTATATAATTTATTTACCTTTTAATATAAAAATAATAGTTATTTATGTAAGATTATTAGGAGGGTTTATAGGCTATATTATTAGCACTATAAAAATTTATTCTGTTAATAAATTTTTAGTTACTTATAATTTAAGAAATTTTTTAAGATTAATATGATTTATACCTTATTTATCTACTTATGGATTAAATTATTATTTTTTAAATTTTGGTCATAATTTATTGAAAAATATTGATTTAGGGTGAAGAGAAGTATATAGAGGTTTAGGGATGTTTAATGTTATTAAAAAATATAGTATAATATACAGTGTATACCAAATAAGAAATTTTAAAATTTACTTATTTAGATTTTTTTTATGAATAATAATTATTTTAATTATATTATTAATTGGATTATATCTAAATAGCTTATAAAATAGAGTGTAATATTGAAGATATTAAGGAAATAAATTTATTTTTAGATATATTTATAAAAAAAATTTTTTTATTTTTACAATGAAAATGTAATGTTTTAAATAAACTATATAAATAGAAATATTAATGGAATTTAACCACTAAAAATTAAGTTAGCAGCTTATTTTTAAACTTTATATTTCTTAAAATGATTTTAATTGGAATTTATATTCAATTTTATCATTAACAGTGATATACCTCTATTTTGGTTTCAATTAATAAATAAGGAGTAATTTAAACTCAATCTTTTAAGTCGAAATTAAATGCAATTTTGCTTCTTATTTAAAATATATTATTTATTAAGATAAATTAAATATATTAATTTTTTTTGAATGCAAATCAAATGTTTTATAAATAAACTATAATCCTGGTTGATAAGTATAAATTATATTATTATTTAATAAAATTATTATAATTAATTTGTTCAATTTAATATATTTTGATTTCATTCATGATAAAGTCCAATTAAAAGAATAAAGATAAAAAAAAAACTAATTTTAGATCAAATTAAAAAATTAACTATTTTGAATAAAGGAATAATGGGGAAAATTAATGCAATTTCAATATCAAAAATTAAAAAAATTACTGTAATTAAAAAAAAATGTAAAGAGAATGGGATTCGTGCTGATGATTTAGGTTCAAATCCACATTCAAATGGGGAGTTTTTTTCTCGATCGGAAAATGATTTTTTTGATAGTATTATAGATAATAATATTATAAAATTAGAAATTAATATAATTATTAAAAAAATATTTATTATTAAAATGATTATTTATATTAAAATTAAATTAAACTTTTTGATTGGAAGTCAAATATACTAAATATATTATATAAATAATTAATTTCCTCATCAATAGATTGAAATATAAAGGAATAATCATACTACGTCAACAAAATGTCAATATCATGCAGCTGCTTCAAATCCTAGATGATGGTTATTAGAAAATTGGCTATTAATATGACGAATTAAACAAATTAATAAAAATATAGTTCCAATAATAACATGAAGGCCATGAAATCCCGTTGCTATAAAAAATGTTGATCCATAAATACTATCAGCAATAGTAAAAGGAGCTTCTAGATATTCATAAGCTTGAAGAATAGTAAAATAAATTCCTAAGATAATTGTAATAAATAAACTTTGAGTTGTTTGGGAATTATTTGCTTCCATTAAAGCATGATGAGCTCATGTTACAGAAACTCCAGAACTAATTAAAATAATAGTATTAAGTAGAGGAATTTGAAAGGGATTAAAAGGTGTAATTCTTATAGGAGGTCAATTAATTCCAATTTCAATATTTGGAGATAATCTTCTATGAAAAAAGGCTCAAAAAAAGGATAAAAAGAAAAATACTTCTGAAATAATAAATAAAATTATTCCTCATCGAAGACCTTTTGTTACTAAAATTGTATGTTTACCTTGGTAAGTACCTTCACGACAAACATCTCGTCATCATTGATATATTGTTAAAATAACAATTAAATATCCTATAATTAATAAATTTATGTTAAAATTATGAAATCATTTAGTTATTCCTGTAACTAAAGTTATAACTCCAATAGCTCCTGTTAAGGGTCAAGGACTGTAATCTACAAGATGGAATGGATGATTAAAATTTATTTTCATTAATTTACTTCTCTAGAATATAATGTTCTTAAAATGGCAATAACATAAGATTGAATAATAGCTACAGCTGATTCTAAAATTAATAATAAAATTTGAATTATAATTAAAATAATAATTAAATAATTAGGGATACTTGTTCCTGTTCCTCTTAATAACGTTATTAGTAGATGACCAGCAATTATATTAGCTGTTAATCGAACAGCTAATGTTCCTGGTCGAATAATATTTCTAATTGTTTCAATTAATACTATAAAAGGTATAAGGATAGAAGGAGTTCCTTGTGGGATTATATGAATAAATATATGTTGAGAGTTATTAATTCATCCATAAATTATAAATCTTAATCATAAAGGTAGTGAGATAGATAATGAAATAGTTAAATGACTTGTTCTAGTGAAAATATAAGGAAATAGCCCTAAAAAATTATTAAATAAGATAAATGAAAATATTGAAATAAAAATAAAAGTTGATCCTTGAAAGTAATTATTTTTTAATAAAGTTTTAAATTCATTATGTAACTTATTTAAAATAAAATTTCATAAGTAAAAATGTCGATTAGGGATAAATCAGAAGGAATAAGGGATAAACATTAAACCTAAAAAAGTACTTACTCAATTTAATGATAAATTAAAAATATTTGTTGAGGGGTCAAAAATTGAAAATAAGTTACTTATCATTTTCAGTTAAAATTTTTTATTTTAAAATTATTAGTATTATTTTTTTGTTTAATATTATAAAAAATATAATAATTTATAATATTAAATAATAAAAATATAATTAAAAAAAATATAAACGATAATATTCAATTGATTGGCATTATTTGTGGAATAAAAGAATATTATTTTTATAATAATTTAAATTTGACATATTTATGTTATATATTTAACTAATTCTTTTCATTAGAAGTAATTGCTAATTTACTATAAAATGGTTTAAGAGACCAGTACTTGCTTTCAGTCATCTAATGAAGAATAATTATTAATTCAACTAATAAAATTATTAATTGAAATACTTTCAATTACAATAGGTATAAATCTATGATTAGCTCCACAAATTTCAGAACATTGTCCAAAAAAAATTCCTGGTCGATTAATAAAGAAATTTGTTTGATTTAGACGTCCTGGGTTAGCATCTACTTTAACTCCTAATGAGGGGATAGTTCAAGAGTGAATTACATCTGTAGCTGTTACTAAAATACGAATTTGATTATTTATAGGTAAAACAATTCGATTATCAACATCTAAAAGGCGAAATCTATCTGATTTTAGTTCATTAGAGGGAATTATATAAGAGTCAAATTCAATATTTTTAAAATCTGAATATTCATAACTTCAATATCATTGATGACCAATTGACTTTAAAGTAATTAAAGGCTTATTAATTTCATCAATTAAATATAATAATCGTAAGGAAGGTAAGGCAATAAAAATTAAAGTAATAGCTGGTAAAATAGTTCAAATTAATTCAATTATTTGATTTTCTAATAAAAATCGATTAATTAATTTATTAAATAATAATCTTGATATTAAATAACCTACTAGAATTGTAATTATAATTAAAATAATTAAAGTATGATCATGAAAAAAAATAATTTGTTCTATTAAAGGAGAATTTCTGTTTTGTAAATTAAAATTTGATCATGTTGCTATTTCTAAAAAAAGGATAATCCTTTATAAATGGGGTTTAAATCCATTACATATAGTCTGCCATATTAGAAGTTATTTAAGATTGGTAATTCATTATATGAATGTTCTGCTGGAGGAAGATTTTGATATCATTCAATTGAAGATGATAAATTTAAAGAAAATAAACTAATTCGTTGATTAATTATTGATTCTCAAATAATAATTAATATAAATATTATAGTTAATAAAGAAATGTAAGAACCTAAAGAGGAAATTACATTTCAAGAAGTATAACAATCAGGGTAATCAGAATATCGTCGAGGCATACCTGCTAATCCTAGGAAATGTTGAGGAAAGAATGTTAAATTGACTCCAATAAATATAATAAAAAATTGGATTTTTAATAAATAAGGGTTTAAGCATAATCCAGTAAATAGGGGGTATCAATGGATGAATCCTCCTATAATTGCAAATACAGCTCCTATAGATAGTACATAATGGAAATGGGCAACTACATAATAAGTATCATGGAGAGTAATGTCAATTGATGAATTGGATAAAATAATTCCAGTTAATCCTCCAACTGTAAATAAAAATACAAATCCTAACGATCATAAAATAGAAGGTGAATAGTTAATTTGAGTCCCATGAAGAGTAGCTAATCATCTAAAAATTTTAATTCCTGTAGGAACTGCAATAATTATAGTAGCTGAAGTAAAATAAGCTCGGGTATCAATATCTATACCAACAGTAAATATATGATGAGCTCAAACAATAAATCCAAGAAGACCAATAGCTAATATAGCATAAATTATACCTAAACAACCAAAAGTTTCCTTTTTTCCTCTTTCTTGAGAAATAATGTGAGAAATTATACCAAATCCTGGTAAAATTAGAATATAAACTTCTGGATGTCCAAAGAATCAAAATAAATGTTGGTATAAAATAGGATCTCCTCCTCCTGCAGGATCAAAGAAAGATGTGTTTAAATTACGATCCGTTAAAAGTATAGTAATAGCTCCAGCTAAAACTGGAAGAGATAATAATAATAAAAAGGCTGTAATTCCTACAGCTCAAATAAATAATGATATTTGATCAAAAGATATGTTATTTAAACGTATATTGATAATTGTTGTAATAAAATTAATAGCACCTAAAATTGAAGAAATTCCAGCTAAATGAAGTGAAAAAATAGCTAAATCTACAGAACTTCCTCCATGAGCAATATTTGATGAAAGTGGGGGGTAAACTGTTCATCCTGTTCCTGCTCCATTTTCTACAATTCTTCTTGAAATTAATAAAGTAAGAGATGGAGGAAGAAGTCAAAATCTTATATTATTTATTCGGGGGAAAGCTATATCTGGAGCTCCTAACATTAATGGTACTAATCAATTACCAAATCCTCCAATTATAATAGGTATCACTATAAAAAAAATTATAATAAAAGCATGTGCTGTAACAATAGTATTATAAATTTGGTCATCTCCAATTAATGATCCAGGATTACCTAATTCAGCTCGAATTAATAAACTTAAAGAAGTTCCTACTATTCCAGCTCAAATTCCAAAAATAAAATATAATGTTCCAATATCTTTATGATTTGTTGAATAAAGTCATTTTCGCTTTATAAAAATAAAATGGCTGAGTATAAGCGATAAATTGTAAATTTATTAACGAGAATTAATCTCTTTTATTAAATATAATTTTTTAGGTCTTATATTCAAAAATGATATAAAATTGCAAATTTTAAGGAGCAGAAATTATATGCTAAGACTTAAAGAATAATTTCTTTATATATAATTTTGAAGATTATTAGTTTAATTTAACTTAAAGTCTTACATAAAAAAAAAAGTTCTAATAATCATTCCTAATAATGAAAAAAATGAAAGTAAGTTTATAAATTTAAAATGATTATTTTTAATGTAAATTTTTAATCATTTTATTTTAATATAATTGAATATAAAAGTTGAATAAATAATTCGGATATAGAAAAATAATATAATAAGTCTTATTATAATAAAAATAAATGTTATAAAAAATATTTGATTGGATATTATAAAATTAATAATAATTCATTTAGGGAAAAATCCAATAAATGGAGGTAATCCTCCTAATGATAAAAAATTAATTAATATATTAATTTTAATTAATCTATTTATATTATTAATAAATAATTGATCAATAAAAAATAAATTTAATATGTATATAAAAAAACATATAGTTCTAATTATAAAAGAATATATTATTAAATAAAATATTCATAAATTTTCTCTAATTATTATTGAAGATAATATTCATCCTAGATTATTAATTGAAGAAAAAGCTATTAGTTTACGTAGGGAAGTTTGATTTAACCCTCCAATAGCTCCAATAATAATATTAATATTAATAATTAATAAAATAAAACTTTTATTTATATAATAAGAAAGAATAATTATTGGAGTAATTTTTTGTCAAGTTATTAAAATAAAATTATTAAATCAAGATAAACCATCAACAATATTAGGGAATCAAAAATGGAATGGGGCAGCTCCTATTTTTATTAATATTGATGAATTAATTATAATTGAAATAAAATTATTTATTTTAAAATTTATTATTAATATTATTATTATTAAGATAGAAAATAAAAAATTAATTGAAGCAATAGATTGAGTTAAAAAATATTTTAATGAAGCTTCTGCTGAAATTATATTATTAGATTGGGAGATTAGGGGGATAAATCTTAATAAATTAATTTCTAAACCAATTCAACATCCTAATCATGAATTTGAAGAAATTGAAATTAAAGTTCTAAAGAATAATATAAATAAAAAAAATATTTTATTAGAATTAATTAAATTAAAAATCTAAAATAAGAAATTGCTTCTAAATAAGAATTAAAAATTCAAATAATATATTTTAGTGTAAGATGCACGATAGTTTTTGATACTATTAGATATAGTTTAATTCTATAAAATATAATAAAGGTAAAATATATTTACTTAATTTATCCTATCAGAATAATCCTTTAATCAGGCACTTTATTTTTAAAAAAAAGATGATCTTTATAGTTGGGGTATGAACCCAAAAGCTTAACTTAGCTTATTTTTAA